ATCTTGATCTAGCTACAAGGATGATACTTTATTTGAAAATATCGAACAAAAAAGAGTATTCCCTAAAAATTTCATTCACAAATAAGAATTCAAAAAGAGTTTCATTTGTGAATGAAGTTACACGCTCCAGTTCGTATTATTAGTTTATGCTCAACGACTCGTTTGATAAGAATCGCGAGATGGCTAGATGTTAGAAATGATTAAGCAGTTTCATTTTATATGCCCGTCACTTTCTCCCCGTTCGTGCTATCTATAATGATAGATGAATCAAAAACTTTCAATTGAACTTATTCTTTCAATGGGTCTTTTTGGACATCTTCCCATTTTGAAAAAATGGAAACTTAGGTAAATGCTTTAGAAACATATGTATAAAAATAACATATTTCATTTAGCCCCTTCATGCTTACTATAACTAGTTATTTCGGTTTTCTACTAGTGGCTTTAACTATAACTTCAGCTCTCTTTATTGGTCTGAGCAAGATACGACTTATTTAAAATTTCTATTTGAAAGAAACAATTCCGAAAGTAAATCCTTCTTTGAAATTCCGTCTATTCTAGAGTTAGTTACCACGTTAATTGTCAATTTTTGGTCATTGAGATTCGCGTCAATTCGGATTACTATTTAGGTATAGATATTACCTCTTTTTTTCTCCTTTTCAAAAAATTGAAATGATTGAAGTTTTTCTATTTGGAATCGTGTTAGGTCTAATTCCTATTACTTTGGCTGGGTTATTCGTAACTGCATATTTACAATACAGGCGTGGTGATCAGTTGGACCTTTGATTAATTAACATTTCTTTTTTGATTGGCCTCTTCCTTTATTTAATCCACAGGAGGTCAAATTGGAATTGTTGTGCAAGTGACTGCTGAATCTATTTCAGTCTAATTCGACTCATGAAGAAAAAATCACGCTCTGTAGGATTTGAACCTACGACATCGGGTTTTGGAGACCCACGTTCTACCGAACTGAACTAAGAGCGCTTTCTTATAAGAATAGAAAAGAATGTAAACATAAAAAAAAGGATTCTTTTTTTAACACTTTTATATGCATATATTCTATAGTTTCAAAAAAATGAATGATTCCATGCAATTTGAATCGATCTCGATTGATTCCTCGTTACTGCTCAAAGAAGCAGTAATTAGGTAGGGATGACAGGATTTGAACCCGTGACATTTTGTACCCAAAACAAACGCGCTACCAAGCTGCGCCACATCCCTTCAATTGTCCTACAGTGTCATTGTAGAGAATTCCTGTCTTGTTTTCCACACCCCTATTTCCTGCATTGAGAAACACAAATTTTCTACCCATTTCGTCTTTTCGGTCTCATTTAACATATAATAAGAAGGGGAAAGTCTTATAGAGCGTTTTACATTTCAAGTGGAATTGAGGATTCCGTGTACAACTATAAGTGGCCCTTAACTACATATGCATCTGATCATATATGCATTATCTTTTTCTGTATTACAATAAATAAAAAGGGAGGTTTTTCAATGCGAGATCTAAAAACATATCTCTCCGTGGCCCCAGTACTAAGTACGCTATGGTTCGGGGCTTTAGCAGGTCTATTGATAGAGATTAATCGTTTTTTCCCGGATGCGTTGACATTTCCCTTTTTTTCATTTTAGTTATTGACATCGGAAAGAATGAAGAAGAATAGAGATACAATTTCAAATCTGTGACTAACCCCCCCACTCCTTTTCTCTTTTTTCCCTTTTTTTTTCTAATTTTTAGACTAAGGGACGAAAGAGAAAGAAGAAAAGTGGATTCAACGTCTGCGAAACTCAGGTTCCAATTCGAATGAAATCAATATTAATAATAAATAATAGAGTCACGGGAGGTAGAGTAGGAAAATCGGGGTCTAGGGCAAGAATACAAGATCTTTAACTGATGTCCTTCGGGTTTAAATAGAGTTTCTAAATCATTGTCTTACTTATTATTCTTTACTATGGCTTTGCTTTGATTTATTATTACTTTATTGATTTTGATCTTTTAGAGTTGGATTTCAAGTTAGTAACTTCTATTTTTTCCTTCCTTTCTTTTTCTTCATTTCGAATCAAAATAGAAGAGTTGAGCAAATCAAAAATCAAAAGGAGGTTCATGGCTAAGAGGAAAGATGCGCGGGTAACGGTGATTTTGGAATGTACCGGTTGTATCCAAAACGGTGTTAATAAGGTATCAACGGGCATTTCCAGATATATTACTCAAAAAAACCGGCACAATATGCCAAATCGACTAGAATTAAGAAAATTCTGTCCCTATTGTTACAAACATATGATTCATGTGGAAATCAAGAAATAAATCGAACCGAGTATGTCTTATCCTTGAAAGGGGAAAAATGCCATTATATAGAACATATTGAAATATAAATAGAAGATATTTCATTTAAATAAAAAATTGGAGTAAAAAAAAAAAATGACAATTAAGAAATAAACTAAACAACAAAACCATGGATAAATCCAAGCGATCTTTTCTGAAATCCAAGCGATCTTTTCGTAGGCGTTTGCCCCCGATTCAATCGGGGGATCGAATTGATTATAGAAACATGAGTTTAATTAGTCGATTTATTAGTGAACAAGGAAAAATATTATCTAGACGAGTGAATAGATTGACCTTGAAACAACAACGATTAATCACTAGTGCTATAAAACAAGCTCGTATTTTATCTTTGTTACCTTTTCTCAATAATGAGAAACAATTTGAAAGAATCGAGTCGACCACCAGAACGACTGGTCTTAGAACCAGAAATAAATAGGCTTATTCTTTTTCTTTCCGAACTCAAACGCGGATTGGTGTTTTGTTTGACAAATTGGAGAATCCAGATTTTATTATGCTGTCGTAAGAAAAAAAAACGAACCAGAAAAAAAGATTTTTTTTATTGAACGTGTTCATTCATTTTGACTACTTTAGCATATTTTCTTATAGTCATTTTGACCCCACCTTCCCGGAGTTCATTCTCCGGGGAACTCCATTTAAATTATTCCGGTGTATTCTTTCCAATCTACTTTTTTTCTTATTTCGTTGGAAATCATATAAAGACAATTCCTATTTGATATAGCCATTTGGGCCAATATTTTACGATTAAGAAGCAACTGCTTCTTGTATAGATCATGTATTAATTTACTATAACTATAGAATACTCTCCCTTCTCGAATTACTGCGTTTATCCGAGTGATCCACAAACGACGAAAATTTCTCTTTTGCTTATCCCTATCCCGATGAGCCGAAACCAAAGCTCTTATTTTCTGTTGAGTAATAGTTCGAGTAAGTCTTGAATGAGACCCCCGAAAACTTGATGCAAATAAACGAATTTTTGTTCTACGCCTCCGGGCTATATATCCGCGTTTAATTCTGGTCATTGAATAAATAAAATTTTGACAAATAACTAATTGATTTCGTTTCTTTCAGTTATTCTTTTACCCGTCCTGGTCTATTAATAACCAAACGGATTTTTCCAATGTATAAAATACAAATTCCAATGGCTTTGGCTACTATAACCTCCCCAACCACGATTTTTTATTTTTTTTGGTATTTTAAAAGAAATAGAAATTAAATAGATAAAGAAATAGTGGGTTTCCTCGTTTCTATGGTTACTTCTTAAACGGTGAGGTCTTCTCTATACACCGGAGCCTTTACTTCATTTATTTAATATTTCATCAATGTTATTGGTAACTTGTATAGTTCACATCACACTCTTTGGCTCTACTCATGAATTATCCAGTAACAGGTCTTTCACAATAAGACCCGCCTATACAGTAACGGTATTGAATTATGAAATTTCGCTGGGTAGCTGACCCTCGTAGTCCGTTCTTGACCGAGCGAGAACTTCATTTTTATGTTTTTTTTTTGAATTTCAATAAGATTTCCTCCGCTTAATGGATAACGATTTGCTACCAATGGAGAATTGTTTCTCATCTTAAATTCAGGTGATTGGATTTGCACCAGTGGAAACCATAAATTTTATACACAATAGAGGGATCGAGTGGCTTATTTTTAGATAGTAAGTAGATAGTAAATGGAGTTCCTTCTTCCATTCGATCCTATTCACTGGACTAATCATTCATACTGGAAGCGGTTTCTTGCTTTTTTGTATCAGCTCATGATCTAAACGAGTCGCACATACACCCTAGTACATGTTCCTCGACGCTGAGGGCATCCCCCAAGAGCGGGGGATTTCGTGACATTTCGAATGGGCTGTCTTGTATTTCTAATAAGTTGTTTAATGGTTGGCATGTTGAATATATACATAATGGGCTGGTTTAGATTGATCCTAACCGGATGATTATGAATTTTTTTATTTAATAGTTAAACTCGGAGATAAAATATCACATCACGGATTTTCACAAAATCCATTTTTTTTCATTCAACTGCTACAAGATCAACAATTCCATAAGCTTGGGCTTCTGTTGCTGACATAAAAATGTCTCTTTCCATGTCTTCAGATACAACCCATAAAGGTTTGCCCGTCCTTTGTACATAAACCCTTGTGAGGGTTTCGCGTAGTTTAAGCAGTTCTTCCGCTTCCAGGATAAATTCTCCCGTCTGCGCCTCATAAAAAGAACTCGCGGGTTGATGGATCATTACCCTGATGATAGAAGGTTTCTCTATCTGATGTGATGAAAGGAACAGAAAAGGAAGATCAAGAATAATAGGAAAAAAAGATAGAATTGAACAACCGTACGGGCATCATCTTTTGTGCATTGCATACGGCTATACAATCAAATTGACCCTTACTTTCCAGATAAAAATAGAATCTATCAGCCCCAGGAGGGTAAATGGTCAAATTGCCACCCTTCCTTTTGGAGGAGTTCAAAAATACTATGATGGCTCCGTTGCTTTTCTATTTGAAAATGGATTTTTTTTCTTTGATTCAGCAATCCCAAAGTTTCTTTTTGATCCAACCAAAAAGGGAAAAATTTGGTTTTTTTTTGCACTCTTTTTTTTATAACTTAAAAATTGTTAAGAGACTTTCGGTGTGAAAACAACCAAGTTTGTAACGCTGAATTGGACTTCCGATAGATAAGAGAAAATCGGAAATATCTTTTATCTCATACTACTCTCTCGATACATAATCGAATCTTTTGAAAAAAAACAATGCAAAAATTTTTCATATCGAATTCGAAGTGCCATGCTATTATTACTTAATATTCATATGGCGAAGGCATAGTTTTACTTTTTCTCTCAAATAAAAAACCCCATTGGCGCCAAGCGTGAGGGAATGCTAGACGTTTGGTAATTTCTCCTCCAACCAGGATAAAAGATCCCATTGACGCGGCTAATCCCATGCATATTGTATGGACCTCTGGTCGCACAAATTGCATAGTATCATAAATAGCGACTCCGGGTATTACCCATCCGCCAGGAGAGTTTATAAACAAATACAGATCTTTGGTATCATCCTCGATACTGAGATATACCATAAGACCGATAAGTTGATTCGAGATCTCGCTATCAACTTCTTGGCCTAAAAAAAGTAATCTTTCTCGATAAAGTCGGTTGAGTAGGGCAAAATGGTATCCCTTAGGAACCGTACATGCATCTTTTGGTGCATACGGTTCAAAAAAAAATAGCGAAAAAAAAAGAATCAATGTATAGATTAAGGGCTTTTTCTTCAATTTTTCAATAAAGACGAATTTTTTTTCTTCTTTATTATATAATAGAAAAACTTATCGAATTCACTTTTCATTGATGTATTGTTTCATCGAGATTCAATCCAAATCACGATGGTATTTTCTTGTTCCTGAATGGGTCTCTTTCATCTTTTTAGGTTTATGCTCTACTCCGGGTAAAGATTCACCCCGTTTTGATTTGCACATATAGGACAAATCTTCTCACCACCATTTCTTTTTGGTATGACTTTCCAAATAACAAACAGGAATCATTTAGGATACACGTAGTAATCCTAGATATATTACCAATTGGGTTTTTTCTAAACGGAGCCTGGATACTTCATTTTTTTAGTCCAATCAAAGTCAACCATAAATTATTCGAATTGATAATAGTACTATGAATTCCTCCAAACAATGCATCTAATTGCACTTCACGCTCCAATTTATGGATGATTCCATTTCGACTTCTTGGGCGAAACAGAGGATATCTCGATCGGGGGAGAGAACGGGGAAATCCCATATGACCCAATATATCTCACAAGTCGCACTATACGTCAACCCAAGATGCATCTTCCTCTCCAGGACTTCGGAAAGGTACTTTTGGAACACCAATAGGCATAAATTGAAAGAAAAAAGAACTAAATCCTATATTTCACTTTGATGTGGAAACGTAATAATGTGGTTTTATTGTCTTTAGAATATTGTCTTTATCATATTTATTTTATCCATAGATTAGCAAAATTCAGAAAGAAAGAAAAAAATAAAGGAAATTTTTTACGAGCAGGCCTTTCGAATGATAAACGCATTTACTCATAGAAAGTGGTATCAATCCACCATTGCGTATTGGTACTTATCGAGTATAGAATAAATCTGCTTCTCTTTGTTCTTACGAACAGAATTCTTCCATTATTTGGAACACAATAGAATATAGAATAAATAACCCTTGTTAGGAAATAATCCACTGAACAGGGGAAGTCCGCAGCATAGTCATAGTATATTCCAATGCAATAAAGTTACGTAGTGTTTATTTTTCTTTGATAAAGGGGTATTTTCCATGGGTTTGCCTTGGTATCGTGTTCATACCGTTGTATTGAATGATCCCGGCCGATTGCTTTCCGTTCATATAATGCATACAGCTCTGGTTGCTGGTTGGGCGGGTTCGATGGCTCTCTATGAATTAGCAGTTTTTGATCCTTCTGACCCCGTTCTTGATCCAATGTGGAGACAAGGTATGTTCGTTATACCCTTCATGACTCGTTTAGGAATAACCAATTCGTGGGGGGGTTGGAGTATCACAGGAGGGACTGTAACGAATACAGGGGTTTGGAGTTACGAAGGTGTAGCTGGGGCACATATTTTATTTTCTGGCTTATGCTTTTTGGCAGCTATCTGGCATTGGGTCTATTGGGATCTAGAAATATTTTCTGATGAACGTACAGGAAAACCTTCTTTGGATTTGCCCAAGATCTTTGGAATTCATTTATTTCTCTCCGGGGTGGCTTGCTTTGGTTTTGGTGCATTTCATGTAACAGGCCTGTATGGTCCTGGAATATGGGTGTCTGATCCTTACGGACTAACGGGAAAAGTACAACCTGTAAATCCGGCGTGGGGCGTGGAGGGTTTTGATCCTTTTGTTCCGGGAGGAATAGCTTCTCATCATATTGCAGCCGGTACATTGGGCATATTAGCGGGTCTATTCCATCTTAGCGTTCGACCGCCACAACGTCTATACAAAGGATTACGTATGGGAAATATTGAAACCGTACTCTCCAGTAGTATCGCGGCTGTCTTTTTTGCAGCTTTTGTAGTTGCTGGAACTATGTGGTATGGTTCAGCAACTACCCCCATCGAATTATTTGGTCCCACTCGTTATCAATGGGATCAGGGTTACTT